AATAAACTTGGATCAAATTAGAACTAGTAACTAATCCTAACATTGAAGTATTAAAAAAACCCATATAAGCAAAAAACCTCAGATATCCTTGATCATGAGACATATAATTGTCACTATAAATCAGAACCAAAATTCCAACAGTTGTAATTAATATTGACATAATAGAAGTAAGTGGATCGATAAAGTAACCGAACTCAAAAGAAAATTCATTATTTATGGTCCAAGACCATACATTTTGATGAATGCAACTTAGAAAAATTTGTTGAATAGATAGATAGAGTGAAAAGATCATAACTATACTTAACAAAAAAATACTAAGAAAAGTCCACATACGGCGAAGGTTTTTTGTTGCTGTCGGAAAAAGGAGAAGTCCAACTCCTAGTAAAATAGGTACTGGAAGTGGAATGAAAGGGATGATCCATGAATATTGATATGTATGGTCCATAAAATAAAAAATCCGTTTTATTTTATTCTTAAATTTCTTATTTCTTATTCACTGGTTTGTATATATATATTTTTTTCAAAGGGGACAATAAAAAAGCACGCGATTTCAAACCTAAATATAAATTTTTTCGAATTAGTATAATCCTTCATAAATCTTTGAAAAGAAATATATATATTCAAATCAAAAAAATTAGAAGTGATTAAATAATATTACTAAGTGACTGTCAAAAAAATTTATTTGTCTTTTTTTATTACTACTAAATAAAATTGTGATTTTATGCAGATACAGAAAAAGTGCATTATAATTCCGTATTACAATAATTTATATACATATATTAAGAATAGAACAAAGATTTACACGACAAAAAATACTTAATATTAATTATATAATAAAATAATAAAAAAACTTTACCTAAAAGAAAGTTATTTGAGTTTGATTATTTAGAATTATTAAAGAATGAATTTTCATTATGGAATTTAGTGATTGTCTTCCAGTACACTAAGTGAGCTTTTTTTATTTTCAAGAAAGATTATTATAATCGATATTTTTTTGACCTATCATATGAAGAAATCTCAGAATTTTTTTGATAATATAATCTATCAGTATAGATTAATTAAATGAGTACTCTCATACGGATTTCAAACGTTAAAGACCAAAAAATTTTATAACCAAATTTTCTAAAAAAAAAGTAAAAAACAGTTGGGTTTTAAACTTTTGAAGGTCTTTTTTGTTTTGAAAATAATATATAATAAAATAATAAAATTAGAAAGAAAAAAATAACTCGATATGGAGTACGAAAAAATAGAATAATAAATGTCTTTGACATCCAATTATACCACTGAATTTTTTTTTCATTTTTGAATGGCAGTTCCAAAAAAACGTACTTCGATCTCTAAAAAGCGTATTCGTAAAAACAATTGGAAAAGGAAGGGATATTGGACATCGTTGAAAGCTTTTTCGTTAGGGAAATCACTTGCTACAGGTAATTCAAAAAGTTTTTTTGTACAACAAAATAAATAAAAAACACTCTAATAATTAGAATTAGCCTAACTTAAAAACCAATTTTTTAAAATACATATAAAAAAAAATAGGAACCAAAAGAAGAAAAAAGGACAATATATAGATAAAAACGAAAGGTTCACATTTTTTTTAGTTCCAAAAAGGGGATTCTTATTTTCCCCATCACTACCTTGATGCAATAAAAAATAAAGATCTTTTATTTCCTCATTAAGAATTAAGAGGAAATAAAAGATCTTTAAGCGAAATCAATAGGTTCTTTAAAATTAATTAATTTAAGTGATCAAAAAATTTTATGTTTGTACTGTTTGTACAATATAAAAAATAAAAAGATGCATCAAAAAAAATATTTTGATAATTCTATTTTTTGATTTCTCTTGAGTAATGAGGAAAATCTGCTTTTATTTTAAATTTCTAAGGATTTTGAAGAAGTTTTAATTTTTCGAAAAAGCATTTTTTTTTAATGGAACTAAAAAATTGAATTTATGCTTTTTTTTATCATATAAATGAAAAAAAAAACGATAAAGAGCATTTAGAGTTTTGTCTTTGGGTTTAAGTTCCCACTCCTTGAATTTAGGTACATTTTTCATTGTATTCTAGAAAAAATATAAAGGACAAAAAGTGAATTTAAATAATTTTAACTAACTCAGATAAAAAAAAAAAAAGATCTTAATTGAATTAAAAACCCAATACCTATTAAAAAAGTTTTTTTTGATTAAATCAATTGGCAATTTTAGTCAATTGGCTTCTTTATTTAAATTTTAATCTCGACGATTGAATAAAAACTTGTTAGTATTGTTTTGAACAAGTTGCCGCTATGGTGAAATTGGTAGACACGCTGCTCTTAGGAAGCAGTGCTAAAGCATCTCGGTTCGAGTCCGAGTAGCGGCATAAGATCTTATAAAAGAGATATTATAAGTTTTATAATCAAAATAATACCCGACTTTTTTTTATAAAATCGGGTAAAACCTAGTATTAATTTATTAATTTTTAACAAATTTTTTATGATTTTTTCAATTTTAGAGCATATATTAACTCATATTTCGTTTTCGGTCGTTTCAATTGTACTGACAATTTATTTTTTAACTTTATTAGTTAATTTAGATGAAATCATAGGATTTTTTGATTCATTAGATAAAGGAATCATAATTACGTTTTTTGGTATAACAGGATTATTATTCACTCGTTGGATTTATTCAGGACATTTTCCATTAAGTAATTTATATGAATCATTAATTTTTCTTTCATGGGCTTTTTCAATTATTCATATGGTTTCCTATTTTAATAAAAAACAACAAAATCACTTAAACGCAATAACTGCGCCAAGTGCTATTTTTATTCAGGGTTTTGCTACTTCAGGTCTTTTAAACAAAATGCCTCAGTCTGCAATATTAGTACCAGCTCTCCAGTCCCAGTGGTTAATGATGCACGTAAGTCTGATGATATTAGGCTATGGCGCTCTGTTATGCGGATCATTATTATCAATAGCTCTTCTAGTGATTACATTTCGCAAAGTCGGACCCACTTTTTGGAAAAAGAATATAAAAAAAAAATTTTTATTAAATGAATTATTTTCTTTTGATGTACTTTACTACATAAATGAAAAAAATTCTATTTTACTACAACAAAACATTACTTTTAGTTTTTCTAAAAATTATTATAGGTATCAACTGATTCAACAATTAGATTATTGGAGTTTTCGTATTATTAGTCTTGGATTTATCTTTTTAACCGTCGGCATTCTTTCAGGAGCTGTCTGGGCTAATGAAACATGGGGTTCATATTGGAACTGGGATCCAAAAGAAACTTGGGCATTTATTACTTGGACTATATTCGCAATTTATTTACATATTAAAACAAATAGGAATGTTAAGGGTATAAATTCTGCAATTGTGGCTTCAATAGGTTTTCTTTTAATTTGGATATGCTATTTTGGCGTCAATCTTTTAGGAATCGGTTTACATAGTTATGGTTCATTTACATCGAATTAACTAAAACAGTAACAAACAAAAAGGAATCCCAATCTAAATAAAAAAAAATAGTATCTATATCTAACTTCATATAAGTTAAGAAATCTTAGTTAATTTTAGTAGTAAATCATCAAGAACCTTTTGAATCAAGTAGTACAATGATTCAAAAGGTTCTCACAATACAAAGACCAAAGACTTCTGATTACAATTCACTTTAATGCTTTTTTTGATTTCCTGAAAACTATCCATAAAAATAATTAGATAAAATGGATTCGACCTTGTCACTTGCTAATGAGAGCACAAAATCAGGATAAATACCAATACCAATTATGGGTAGAAGAATAGAGATTGAAAGAAATAACTCTCGGGGTCCAGAATCAAAAAAAGAAAAGTTTTTGACATTAATTAACTTGTATCCATAGAACATTTGACGTGACATAGATAATAAATATATAGGAGTTAATATCATTCCAATTGCCATTACAAAAATAATGAAAATTTTTGAAATTACAAAATATTTTTGGCTGGTAATTATTCCAAAAAAAACGATTAATTCTGCAACAAAACCACTCATGCCTGGCAATGCAAGGGAAGCCATCGATAAGATAGTGAACATTGTAAATATTTTTGGAATGGAGATAGCCATTCCACCCATTTCATCAAGATAAACAAGCCTAATTCTATCATAACTCGTCCCTGCCAAGAAAAAAAGTGCAGCGCCAATAAATCCATGAGAAATTATTTGTAAAATAGCTCCATTAAGTCCAGGATCCGTTATAGAACTAATACCTATAATTATAAAACCCATATGAGATACCGAAGAATAGGCTATTCTCTTTTTTAAATTACGTTGACCGGGAGATGTTGAAGCTGCATAAATTATTTGGATTGTACCGACTACCATCAACCAAGGAGAAAACATAGAATGAGCGTGGGGTAATAATTCCATATTGATTCGAACCAACCCATATGCTCCCATTTTTAATAAGATTCCGGCGAGAAGCATACAAGTACTGTAATGTGCCTCACCGTGGGTGTCAGGTAACCAAGTATGTAAAGGTATAATCGGTGATTTGACGGCAAAAGCAATAAGAAATCCAATATAAAATAGTATTTCGAGTGTGACAGGATAGGATTGATTAGCTAAGAGTTCTAAATTTAATGTTGGTTCGTTCGAACCATATAAACTTATACCTAAAACTCCTATTAATAAAAAAATAGAACTTCCTGCCGTATATAAAATAAATTTTGTAGCTGAATACAGACGTTTCTTTCCACCCCACATGGATAAAAGTAGATAAACGGGAATTAATTCTAATTCCCACATGATGAAAAAAAGGAGAAGATCCCGAGAAGAAAATGATCCTATTTGACCACTGTACATTGCTAACATCAGGAAATGGAATAATCGGGAATCCCGAGTAACTGGAAAAGCCGCTAAAGTGGCTAAAGTAGTAATAAATCCCGTCAGTAAAATCGTTCCTATAGAAAGGCCATCTATTCCCATTCTCCAGTAAAAATCACAAAAATTTATCCATTTATAATCTTCGGACAGTTGAATTAATGGATCGTCCATTTTAAAATTATAACAAAAAGCATAGGTCGTTAGAAGAAGTTCTAAGATACAAATGGATATAGTATACCATTTATTGACTTTATTTCCCCTATGTGGGAGAAATAACATTAATGAACCAGCAGATATTGGAAAAACAACAATTATTGTTAACCAAGGAAAATCATTCGTGGTAAAGACAAGATACACCAGGTCCAAAGAACGCGTACTCAAAAAAAATATATAAATAAAAAAATATAATTGAACTTTTTTGAGTACGAGTACTTGTCAATAAAAAAAAATAAAATGTATTCCAAATTTATTCAAATGAGGTTTTCGGTAACGTATCAATAAGCTAGACCCATACTTCGAGTTGTTTCATGCCATAAATAAACTCGAACGCTCAAAAAATCTGTTGGACAGGCGGATTCACATCTCTTACAACCAACACAGTCCTCGGTTCTTGGAGCGGAAGCTATTTGCTTAGCTTTACATCCATCCCAAGGTATCATTTCTAATACGTCTGTAGGGCATGCTCGAACACATTGAGTACATCCTATACAGGTATCATAAATTTTGACTGAATGTGACATAGGATCGATAGTTTTTTGAATGTCATAAATTTTCAATCTAGTAAACTTCTAACTGACTTATATATTAAAATACTAGATGAAGCAATGATTTCCTTTAATAGAATTTTTGTATTTTTGTAATGAATTCTGGCTCAATTGATAAAAAATGGGGCTAAAATACTTTGATTTCTTAGATTTTTACAAATATAATCTAGTAGCTCATAACCTATCATATATGCAAATTTCAATCTATAATTTTTTTATTTATGCTACTTATTTAATAAGGTCGATTGGTTTATGCGAGTTGATTTTCTGTTACGATAAATTGACGAGACTATAGCTAATCCAATAGCTGCTTCCGCGGCTGCAATTGCTATAACAAAAATGCAGAAAATATCCCCTTTTAGTTCGGAATTATCAAAAAAATCAGAAAATGTTACGAAATTCATATTAACTGCATTGAGTATAAGTTCAAGACACATAAGAGCCCTAACCATATTTCGACTCGTGATCAATCCATAAAGACCAATCAAAAATAAATAGGCACTCAAAACAAGTACATGTTCGAGTATCATTCAGCAACTCCTTATCAATTTTGATTCATTTCAATATGAAAAATAATTCACCGGATTCCATCAACTAGAATATAACAAAAAAAGTACGAATAAAAACAATATTAGGTAAAAAAAAATTTCAAATATATATCAAATATAAAAATTGATATTTAAAATATGAAATAGTATTCAATCAAATTTCATTGAATGAACGGAAAAAAATTATAACATACACAAAGTTTTCTTTGGTCTTTACTAATTCGAACATTTTTTATTGACGAGCCACAGAAATTGCACCGATCAAAGCAACTAAAAGAATTATTGAAATGAGTTCAAATGGCAGAAAAAAATCTGTTGATAAATGAATTCCTATTTGTTGACTATTACTTATTAAATCTTGCTCTAGAATCTGGTTTAATCGTGTAGTCCAAATAACCCCGTACCATGACGTATCGAGAATAGTAGACATTAATAAACAAAGAATAGTTGTACAAACCAACGAAGTAATCCCATTCCCAACGGTCCACAGATTGAAATCTGTGGAATATTCTGAATCATTCATGAACATCACAGCAAATATGATTAAAACATTTATGGCTCCCACGTAAATAAGGAGTTGTGCAGCAGCTACAAAATGGGAATTTGATAGAATATATAATAAAGATATACAAACAAGAACAAATCCTAAGGAAAAGGCTGAAAATATTGGGTTGGGAAGTAATACCACTCCCAGACCTCCTACTAAAAGACCGGATCCCAGAAAAACTAAAAGAAAATCATGTATTGGTCCAGGCAAATCCATTATATTATTAAAATAAGAAAAAAATCGAAATCCTTTTCATGACCTTATTAATTTAACCAGGAAATTTTTTTTGAATATGTTTCTATTTAATATGTTTCTAATAGAGTGAAATTAGAATCTAATGGATATGAATTGATGTAGATACAATTATTAGACAGTTTCTCTTTTTTTATTCTAAAGGTTTTTTTCAACCTATCTATTTCAAGAAAGTAATTACGACTATATTATATTAAAATTAAAAGAATGCGCCTTAATACTTAATATTATTATATAAATACAATACACGTTTTTAATGAAATTCTTTATATAATATAATTCAACAGTTTTGAATTTTTTTTTTAATCATTTTAATCAAATTAATGGGTTTTCCCCATTTTTTGTTTGAGAGGAATTCAAAATTGTTCGAATAGTGTAATCGTCAATTACTGACATTGGTAAACGACCCAAAGCTATTTGATTATAATTCAATTCGTGACGATCATACGTTGAAAATTCATATTCTTCAGTCATTGACAAACAATTTGTTGGACAATACTCAACACAATTGCCACAAAATATACAAATTCCAAAATCAATACTGTAATTAAGCAATCGTTTTTTTCGAATATTAGTTTCCAATTTCCAATCAACAACAGGCAAATCTATAGGACATACTCGAACACATACTTCACAAGCAATGCATTTATCAAATTCAAAATGGATTCGACCGCGGAAACGTTCCGATGTTATTAATTTTTCATAGGGATATTGAATAGTTACAGGTAAACGATTTGTGTGGGATAAGGTAATCATGAAACCTTGACCAATATACCTTGCAGCTCGTAGGGTTTGTTGACCATAATTCATGAACCCGGTTATCATAGGAAGCATATTGTAATTATCTCTGAATAATTTTATCTTTGTTTCTTTCTCTTGTTTAAAACAAATAATGAATATGTTGGATTCATTTTCAATTTAGAGTGAAAAGAGTTGGAAAGAAGTTGTTAATAATAGATTACCAAGGGAAATAGGTAAAAGAAATTTCCATCCAAGATTTAATAGTTGATCCATTCTTAGCCTAGGTAAAGTCCATCTTGTTGCGATAGAAATGAACAAGAACAAATAAGTTTTAGCTAATGTAATAAAGATACCAATTGTTGTTCCAAAAATTTGATCCCTTTGAAATAGCTCCAGAATAGATATATACGGAATAGAAATATTCCAACCGCCTAAGTATAGAACTGTTACAAATAATGAGGAAATTAATAGATTTAGATAAGAAGCAACGTAAAATAAACCAAATTTGATACCTGAATATTCAGTTTGATAACCTGCTATTAATTCTTCTTCCGCTTCTGGTAAATCAAACGGTAACCTCTCGCATTCTGCTAGGGAAGAAATTAGAAAAATGATAAAACCTATAGGTTGACGCCACAAATTCCATCCCCAAAAACCATATTTTGATTGTGCCTCAACTATATCAACTGTACTTAAACTGTTAGATAATCCTAGTCGGCGATAACATTACTATTTTCACCGCTATTACAGAACCGTACATGAGGTCTTCGCCTCATACGGCTCCTCGGGGGCCTTAAATAAATCTAAGGACCAGATTAGTCTTATTTAGATGGATTAAATATATCTGGGGTCCCGAATTATACCAATGGAATTCTGTCTGCTCAAATCCTAAGAATAAAAAAAGCGCTTCGGAATTCATCTCATCCTTTACAAATTTGAATTTCTATTTGTTGAGTAATAACTTAACCCTTTAATAAAATACTCCTTGTAAAATTGTAAAAATAAAAATAGGTATTTTAGCCCATGGTGGTTTTCGATTACGAAAAAGAATTAGACATCCTATTAGTTTATTATTCATGAGAGAAATTCTATTTTATTTTCGAAATATATGAAAAAAAAAGATCTGTGTTTCGTTCCTATTCTTCTTTCTTTTTTAGAAAAAAATTGGTGGACTTATAAAAAATAAAGGATTATTTCGTTTCTGATAGTCATTACATTTGTCGGTGGATAGGAGCATACTCTGAATCGGAATCTTGGGGAGTACTGTCTGATCATTTCTACTAATTTCAAGCCCCAATTAACCTTCTTTTTTTATTATCTTATGTTATGCATAAATATCCTTTTCAATTTGGTTAATCTCTATTACAAATTCTTTGTGTATTTTGGTGTTTCTAACCATCCACTCACTTTTACCTAATTGCCGCTCACTTTTTAACACATGTATGTTAATCTATATAACGGATAGTGAAAACGGCATCCGGTTAATAAATTTAACCCGCTTCAAGCCAGGATGACTAATCAACCAACCTTGGGGTAATGTAATTCTTACGATTATGTTTATTTCCGTTTAACCTTTGTACATAGGAAATGAGACTCAATTTTTCTTTTTACTGCGAATTTCTGAGCAGTTTTTTTTCACTCATATATAACTATCAAATTCCTTTTATTAAGATTAATCGGAAAGATAAATATATCTATATATTCTGTTTTTAACTTATTCGTCTAGAAGAAACGGAATAGTCAAAATAAACGTTTCTGTTTCAACGAATCGCACGTAGAGATATTGATAAAACACATAGAGTTAATGGTATTTCATAACTAATCGATTGGGCAGCAGCTCGCAGACCACCTAAAAAAGAATATTTATTATTGGATCCATATCCTGACATAAGAAGTCCAATAGGAGCAATACTTGAGATAGCAATCCATAAAAAAATACCGATATTGAGATCCGCTAAAACAAGGTGATTGCTAAAGGGAATTACTGAATAACTTAGTAAAATTGAGATAACTGCTATAGATGGTCCAATACTAAATAAAGGAGTATTTCCTCTAGATGGACGAAGATTTTCTTTGAAAAGTAGTTTTGTCCCGTCGGCTAGAGCTTGAAGAATTCCCAACGGGCCGGCGTATTCAGGTCCAATACGTTGTTGGATCCCTGCAGATATTTCTCTTTCTAACCACACAATTACTAGTACACCTGTTATGATTCCCAATACAAGAGAAAATATAGGGACAAATATCCATATGAGTCCATAGACCTCTTTTAAAGATTCCAATCTAACAAAAGAATTTATAGTTTGGACTGCTGTTGCATACATTATCATTTTAACGATCAACTTCTCCCATAATTATATCTATGCTACCGAGTATCGTCATAATATCAGCCAATTTCATTCTTTTAACTAGTTCAGGAAGAATTTGCAAATTAATAAAACCCGGTGGTCGGATTTTCCATCTCCAAGGAAAACCGCTTTGATCTCCTATGAGAAAAATTCCCAACTCCCCTTTTGGAGCTTCAACTCTTACATAAAGTTCTTGTTTCGATAATTCAAAAGTAGGAGAAGGTTTTTTACTAATGAATCGATATTCAAAATCATTCCATTCTGGATTCCTTTTTCTCTCAAAGCCCCTGCTTTCTAAATTCTCATAGGGACCCCCTGGAAGTCCTTCTAGAGCCTGTTGAATAATTTTTATGGATTCTGTCATTTCGCTAAGTCGTACTAAATAACGAGCTAATGAATCTCCTTGTTTTTGCCACTGAATTTCCCATTCAAATTCATCGTAAGACTCATAACGATCAACTTTACGAAGATCCCATGGTATTCCGGATGCGCGTAGCATTGGTCCGGATAAACCCCAATTTATTGCTTCTTCCCCACCAATAATCCCAACTCCTTCAACCCGTTCTAAAAAAATAGGATTTCGTGTAATGAGTTTTTGATATTCAACAACCTCTGTTAAAAAATAATCACAAAAATCCAAGCATTTATCTATCCACCCATAAGGTAAATCAGCCGCTATTCCTCCAATACGAAAAAAATTATGCATCATTCTCATACCGGTGGCAGCTTCGAATAGATCATATATAAATTCTCGTTCTCTGAAAATATAGAAAAAGGGAGTCTGTGCACCAATATCTGCCATAAAAGGGCCCAGCCATAACAGATGAGAAGCTATACGACTCAATTCCAGCATAATGACTCTGATATAACTGGCCCTTTTAGGAACTTGAATATTTCCCAATTGTTCTGGTCCATTTACTGTTATTGCTTCTGTAAACATAGTAGCTAAATAATCCCATCGCGTTACATAAGGTAAATATTGTATAATTGCTCGGTTTTCTGCAATTTTTTCCATTCCTCTGTGTAAATAACCCAATATGGGTTCACAGTCAACAACATCCTCACCATCTAGAGTAACAATTAAGCGAAGAACACCATGCATGGATGGGTGGTGAGGTCCCATATTGACTATCATAAGATCTTTTCCTGTAACTGGTCTCTTCATAAGTTTTTCCTTGATTCGTTCTGGCATGAATTAGATTGCTGAAAAAGAAGTTTATCAAAAAATTCAAGATCTCAAAAATTCACTAATTCACAATTTTTGAATTTAACGAGTTTTTAATTCCCGAATATTCAACTGATTAATTAATTCTTTATAACGTACTCTATTTTTTTTTGACAAATAAGCCAGCAGTCGTTGACGTTTTCCCAGAATTTTTCGTAGACCCCTCTGAGATAAATAATCTTTTCTGTGCAATTCCAAATGTGAAGTAAGTCTTCGTATCTTATTAGTGAAACTGAATACTTGAAATTCAACAGATCCCCTGCTTTCTTCTTTTTGTTCTTGAAATGAAATGAATGCATTTTTTATCATAAAAAGAAATCCTCCCCTTTTTAATATGAATTGAAAGCTATGAATTTTACTGATCAGTAATAATAATGGTAGTTTTTTTGTACAAGGATCTGAATTTTATTATCAACTTCTTAATTCTTCATTTTATAAAAAAAATCTAAATTTAGATCTCAAAAAGGAGGATTCTGTTAATTTATTTATGGATCTGCTCTGATTGGTATCTATGTCATTGATTAAATAAATCTCATGTATAAAGATTGAATTTTAAACAATCCCTCATATTTGTGCATATAGTTATTTTCATATACCGTAACTTATATATTATATATTATAGTAAAAAGGATCCATCATTAATGAATTGGAAATCGCGTATACATGTGTATTCTTATCATACTGAAATGATTTCCGTTAGTAGTATTAAACCAATAGCGATTCATACAAGCTAAATCTTCTAATCTAAAATTGGGCCAAAGAAAGGATTTTAAATTAATTAGGTTTTTTTTATCCTTATCAAGATCTTTCTTTTTATGCAAAACTGTGGGCAAGTTTTGAATATTCTTATCAAATCTTGAATTTCTATCCCTCGCAGTTTTTTTTTTTAAGTTGAAACAAATTAAAATTCGAAATTCTCTACGTCGTTTAGGGGATAGAATATTTTCAGGGACAAAGAAATCATAATTATTTTTTTTTCTATTTACAGTTTTGTTTTGATATTTTGTAATGGATTTATCAATTTTTTTTTTATCAATATAGCTTTTTTTTTTGTATCTTTTACTTATTTTGTGTTTATTTTTATGAACCAATGAAATACCTATGGTTCTATATATAATAAGTTGTCCATCGTTTTGTACAGACAAACGGACAGGTTCAATAATCAATATTCCTTTTTTCATTAATTTTGCAAAAGTGCAATTTTTCTCAATCATTAGAATGTCTAGGCTCATCTCTCCTCTTTCAATAGAAGAGATCGCTATTTCGTTTGGATTTTTTAGTCTAACCAAGAGACAGTATACTTTTACATTATCGAGAATTTTTTGATTAAAAAAACAATTCCATCGCAATTGAAAACGCGAATATCTTGTGAGAAATAAATCAAGTTCCGCTTCTGTATTGCTTTTGTATTGTTTTTTATTTTTACGTTTTTTTATTGTTGATTCTGCATAATTTTCTTCAATATTTTTTTCTTGGTTTGATAGAGCTGATTCGGAATTTCTTTGTTGTTCTTTATCTGATTCAAACTCTACTTGACCGGTCGATTCTTTTTCTTCTTTATTCAGATTATAAAATCGACGGGATTTTTTTTCATTTGATTGTATAAAACCTTTTTTCTTTCGAGTGATCTTTTTATTAACATTTATGTTTTCATTAAAATTTAAAAGAAGTAATTTGATTGGTATGACCCACGGTTTCATTTTATATGTACTAGAAAATAAGAGAAATTCTGGAAAGAAAACAAATTCAAAATTTGTTATACGATGATTTAGTATTTCTTCATTCATTCCCATCCAATCAAAAAAGTTTCTTTTTTGATTAGCAAGACCCGTCTTAGTTATTTTATCAATTCTTTGATAATTCTGAACTTTAGTATTAATATATTTTTGTTTACTCTTGGTATCAACCCAGGGCTCAATATTTACTTTTTTTGTAAACCAAAAGTTAAGAATTCTCCAATCCAAATATTTTCTATGCCGAATTTCCCCTATACCCCGAATATTATATTTTTCTAGAAAAGAAGAGACTAAACAATTATCTAGAGCAATGCTTATAGACATGTCAAAATTTTTTTCTGTACAATGAATCGATTTATAGCAAAAAATATTATATATAGAATCTTTTTTAAAATTATGTTTTGGATTTACTAACGAGTTGGCCTCAAAAAAATTTTGTTTTTTGTAATTATCAACAATTTTTTTTTCATATGAATCCTCTTTGGTTAAACTTAGATTTAGAACTAGAGAATCTTGAGTTATTTTCTTTTTCCATTTTTCGGTTACTAATCTAGCCCATGCAATCTGAGGTAAATTGTATTGATAATGACTTCGTAACCAGTTTTTCCATTGATTTACTTCGGAATTCAAAAAGGTTTTATTTTTCAATTCATACTGAAAGATTCCTTGTTCTTGAAAAAAAACCTTTATTTGATTCTTAACAAAAAAGGATGTTATACATATGTTATATTCAAGAACAGCCTTTAATTTAGAAAAGTTACTAACTTTAATTTGTGATAATTTGTAAAATACATATGCTTGTGATAAAGAGCATAGGTCATAACTAATTTTTTTTTTATTGGATATTAAATTTTTTATAGTCGAAATAAAATAAATGGTATTTTTTTTTTTTTTTTTTTTTCTCCAATTTCGTCATTCTTGTAAATATATTTATCAAGAATTATTTTTTTTGATTCAAAAAAAAGTTGTGTAGTAATTCTTTGAATATTAATGATACCAAGAAAAATAGCTATAGACAGCTGTTCGATGCAAAATTTTATAAAAAAAATGGATTTACGAATTAATCGGGTATTTTTTCTTTTGAATGTCTGCCAAATTTTTTTTGATGACTCAATTATTTTAGAATCATAACGTAGTTTGGTACAACTATTCGTTAGGTTTTGTTTTTCTTTTGAAATTTCGTCTATTTTATTTCTGATTGTCTTTATTCTATCAATCAAAATTTTTTTTTTGTTTTCGCTGAGTGAAGAATTTGTCCACTCCATGGATTTATTTTGAACAGATAGTTGATGAATCATCTGATTACTTATTATTGAATCTTTTTTAGTTTCATTTAATTCATATATTTCGCTCGGGCCAAATAATGGAATTAGGTTTTCTTTTGAAAGGTCTTTGATTTTTCCTTTTATAAAAAGAAAGTTTTTGAGAATCCAGTTTTTCATTTCTTTTGTGACTTTTAGTAAAATTTTTGCTCTTTTTTTGAAAATCCTTAAAACCAGAAAAGGCTTAGTTTTGAATTTTTTGATTCTTTTTTTAAATTCTTTAGAAATAGGTTCAACAAAAGAAGGCTTTTTTTGGGCAGAACCAAATGGTAGTTCGGTTTCCATTCCCCAAACTGTTAAGAAACAAAAATCATTTTTTTCTCCTTTGTCTTTTGTTTTTTTTAGTCGAACCTTCTGAGATGCTTGAAATTTAGATTTATGCCAAGGTTTAAGATAAAAAGGAAATAGGATTTTTATCTGAATACCATCCGTTAACCAGTTTTTTGGAAATTCTGTTTCGGATAGTTGAACCCCATTATAAGTGCATTTAATATGCATTTCGCGTTTCCAATATTTTAAATCCTCGGACCACTCGGGAAATTGAAATAATAACATACGCACGCTATTTTTAATTATTATCAATAAAGGTAATATAATATATTTTCTAAGAATCGATTGAGTTACTAAGAGAGAACCTCTTATTATTTGAGCAAATAGGAAGCTATCCCAAGTTTCTGCAATTT